AGTTCCAATAAGATTTCATTCTTGAACAAAAATCTGTTTTTGGGTTTATTTCATCTATTCCATGACCGGAACAAAGGGGGATACACCTTACACCACGATTTTGAATCAGAAGGGAGATTTCAAGAAATGGCAGATCTATTCACTCTATCAATAACCGAGCCCGATCTGGTCTATCATAGGGGATTTGCCTTTTCTGATGAATCGAAAAAGAAATCTTTATTGGTTCTACCTCGACTAAAAAGAGCGGTATTTGCTAGCAACAAGGCAGTCAATCAATCTAGATTGATCCGAAATCTGATTCAAATCCAATATAGGACCTATGGGTACATAAGAAATGTATCGAATCAATTCTTTTTAATGAATAGGTCCGATCGCAACTTCGAATATGGAATTCAAAGGGATCAAATAGGAAATGATACTCTGAATCATATAACTATAATGAAATATACGATCAACCAACATTTATCGAATTTGAAAAAGAGTCAGAAGAAATGGTTTGATCCTCTTATTTCTCGAACCGAGAGATCGAGGAATCGGGATCCTGGCGCATATAGATACAAATGGTCTAATGGGAGCAAGAATTTTCAGGAACATTTGGAACATTTCCTTTCTGAACAGAAGAGCCTTTTTCAAGTAGTGTTCGATCGATTACGTATTAATCAATATTTGATTGATTGGTCCGAGGCTGTCGACAAACAAGATTTGTCTAAGTCACTTTTGTTCAAGTTTCGCTTTTTGTTCAAGTCACTTCGCTTTTTGTCCAAGTCACTTCCTTTCTTTTTGTCCAAGTCACTTCCTTTCTTTTTGTCCAAGGCACTTCCCTTTTTCTTTGTGAGTATCGGGAATACCCCCATTCATAGGTCCGAGATCCGCGTCTATGAATGGAAAGGTCCGAATGATCAACCCTGCAATCAGTTGTTAGAATCAATAGGTGTTCAAATCGTTCGTTTGAATAAATTGAAACCCCTCTTATTGGATGATCATGATACTTCCCAAAGACCGAAATTCTTGAGCAATGGAGGAACGTTTTTGTTCAAAAAGATACAAAAGTGGATGATTGACTCATTCCGTACTAGAAATAATCGCGGGAAGTCCTTTGATAACACGGATTCCTATTTCTCAACGATATCCCACGATCGAGACAATTGGCTGAATCCCGTGAAACCATTTCATAGAAGTTCATTGATATCTTCTTTTTATAAAGCAAATCGACTTCGATTCTTAAATGATCCACATCACTTCTGGTTCTATTGTAACAAAAGATTCCCCTTTTCTGTGGAAAAGATCCGTATCCATAACGATGATCTTACATATGGACAATTCCTCAATATCTTGTTCATTCGCAACAAAATATTTTCTTTGTGCGTCGGTCAAAAGAAACATCGGTTTTTGGAGAGAGAGACTATTTCACCAATCGAGTCACAGGTATCTGACATATTCATACCTAACGATTTTCTACAAAGTGGTGATGAAACGTATAACTTGTACAAATCTTTTCATTTTCCAATCGGTCCATTCGTTCGTAGAGCTATTTACTCGATCGCAGACATTTCTGCAACACCTCTAAGAGAGGAACAAATAGTCAATTTTGAAAGAACTTATTGTCAGCCTCTTTCAGATATGAATCTATCTGATTCAGAAGGGAAGAACTTGCATCAATATCTCAGTTTCAATTCAAACATGGGTTTGATTCACACTCCATGTTCTGCTGAGAAATGTTTACCGAGGAAAAAACGGAGTCTTTGTCTAAGTCGAAAGAAATACGTTAGAACCTTTCGACAAGCTCTTGATTTTTCACTTCTCAAGAGAAGATGGAAACTGTTCAAAACATATATGCCATGGGTCTTTACTTTGACAGGGTTCAAATATCTAAAATCCATCCTTTTACAGATTGTTTTAGACCCAGTGCTGATACAAGGTATCCGTCTAAAATTTGTATCCATTTTTCGTGCTATTAGGCGTAGATGTAGATTCAGATTCAAAAAAATATCATGGCTAATTCCTCGGAGGATTAGTCGAGGATGGACTAAGATTCGGGCTCTGATAAGTAAGATGAGAAGTAAGATTCAGAATTTGAATAAGTGGTTCAAGGGTTGGATTCTGAAGGAAGAAAGTATTTATCGAAAAAATGGGAAACCCGTTCCATTGACATGGACACATCTGAGATCAAGAAATGCTCGGGAGTTCATCTATTCAATCCTTTTCCTTCTTCTTGTTGCTGGATATCTCGTTACTATCCATCTTATCGTTGCTTCCGGAGCCTGTAGTCAGTTACAGGCAGAGTTAGAAAAGATCAAAGCTTTGATGATGGACTCATACATGATTGAGTTGGAAAAACTTCTGGATTGGTATCCTGTGAACAGGAATACGGATCGTGAATATAGGTATAGGTATCCTCTATCTGGCCCGGAACCGGACCCGGAACCGGAACCGGAACTGGACTACACATTGTCCGAAGAGGAGATCCCTCTGGCTCTTCTGATATATTATATTAGGGTGTTTCTGGAGAGTCTTATCAAGCGGCTTTTGGATATCATTCTTGCGATACAGCTAGAGATGTACTCTTTGGATTGCGATCTCATCGGTCTCATATTTATCAAACTCAAGGATCTCATAAAGAGCCCCATCGATGACTTCGTCTTTACGATAAATACGAGATATCTAAGTCGTACAAGCAAAGAGCTCTATTCATTGATAAGAGAAAGAAGAATCGTGAACGGTGATTGGATTGATGATAAAATCGAATCCTGGGTCGCGATCAGTTCTTTGGTTCTTCCGGAAGAAAGAGAATTCGTGGCTCGTTTCTCCAACTTAACGAAAGAAAAAAGGATTGATAAAATTCTATTGAGTCTGACTCATAGTGATCCTTTATCAAAGGATCGCGATGGTTATCAAATGAGTGAACACCCGGGATGTATTTACTTACGAAACTTAGTTGACATGCAGAACAAGGATCTAATGAATTATGAGTTCAATAGATCCTGTTTAGCAGAAAGGCGGATATTCCTTGCTCATTATCAGACAATCACTTGTTCACAAAGGGCTAATCGTTTTCATTTCCCATCTCATGGACTACGAGTACCCTTTTCGCTCCGCGCAGCCCGATTACCTTCTAAGGGTATATTAGTAATAGGTTCTACAGGAACTGGGCGATCCTGGTTCGTCAAATACCTAGTGAGAAACTCCTATGTTCCTTTCATTACGGTATTTCCGACCAAGTTCCGGAATGAGAAGTTTCTCGATTTTGAGGACGATCCTTTTTCCTTTGATGTGTCCCCGTTCAGCTTCGGCGGTGATGACTTTGAGGCGGAGCTGGGAATTTTTTTGAAGGATTTAGTTCGGAATCCGGATGAGTATACTCCGAAAAAAGAGAAATTTAATATCATCCTTCAATTCGAATTAGCAAAAGCAATGTCTCCTTGCATAATATGGATTCCAAAGATTCATGATCTGTATCTGAAAGAGTTGCATTACTTATCCCTCGGTCTATTAGAGAACTATCTCTCCAAGGATTGTGAAAGAAGAAATACTCTTGTTATTGCTTCGACTAATATTCCCCAAAAAGTGGATCCCATTATAATAGCTCCGGAGAAATTAAATACATTCATTAAGGTACGAAGGACTACTATTCCACAACAACGAGAGCACCTTTTCATTCTTTCGCATACTAGGGGATTTCACTTGGAAAAGAAAATCTTCGATACTCAAGCTAACGGATTGGGGTCCATAATCATAGGTTCCACTGCACAAGATCTTGTAGCACTTATCAATGGGGCCCTATCAATTAGTATTTCACAGAGCAAATCAATTATAGGACCTGAGACAGTTAGATTAGCTCTTTATAGACAAACTTGGAATTTTCGAGACCGTATAAGACCGATTCGGGATGATGGGGTCATTGCCTATCAGATAGGAAGGGCTTTTGCACAAACTGTATTTCTAAATGAGTGCCTCGTAGATCCTATATCTATCTATATGCGGAAAGAATTATGTATAAGTGATGACAGAGCTTCTTATTTGTTCAAATGGTACTACGAACTTGGAACGAGCATGAAGAAATTAACGATACTTCTTTATCTTTTGAGTTGTTCTGCCGGATCGGTCGCTGAAGATGTTTGGTCTTCACCACCCGGCAGTGGGACCGCTTCTTCTAGATTCCTTAGTGATGATTCTGATCTAGTTCATGGCCTATTAGACCTATTAGATACAGAAGGCGCTGTGGCGGCATGGACAGAAAAAGATTGCAGTCCGTTTGATAATAATCGACTTCTTCGGTCCAAACCAAGGAATCCGTTCGATATAATGCCAAATGTATCTTTTTCTGAGGAAGCGGAGTTTGAGGTTTCGGTTAAAGAAAGCCCATTTATGGGAGTCCGCGCGAAAGACATAGGGGACGAGTTGCTCAATCAAATAGCTTGGGCTCCTAAACTATGGCGCCCTTGGGCCTATCTATTTGGTAGTGGTCCCGCTCACTGGGGAATTTCCGATTTGGACATGCCATCTCCGGGGAAGGGGGTCATTTCTCATAAAGAGGATCAGTTGGACGAGCAGCTTAAAGAGCTGATTAAAGAGATTGAGTATGAGCTTCAAGAGGAGGAGCTTAAACTTAAAGAGAAGGAGGGGAGGTTTGAAAAGAATGAGGATATGTATGAAGAGGTAGAGAATGAGGATGAGGGTGAAGAGAGTGAGGATGAGCTTGAAGAGGGGGAGGGTATGTATGAAGAGGGTGAGGATATGTATGAAGAGGTAGAGAGTGAGGAGGAGGGTGAAGAGAGTGAGGATGAGGAGAGTGAGGATGAGGATGAAGAGATGGAAGATAAGTTTAAAAAAGAGACGGGCGTCTTCTCCTTGGAGCACGGGGAACAAGTGACATGTTTCACCGAAGAAGGCTTTTTTCAAATAAGCCAATTCATTTGGGACCCTGCGGATCCAGTCACGTTCCTAGCCAAAGATTTGCTCTCTAACCCTGTGTTTGGACGTATAGAAGTCTTTGCAGACGA